CAGTTTTATTTATATAGGAAGTGGGTAAGATTCATATTTTGGTAAAAAAGAAAAGAAAAAAGAAATGCATTGAATTGTTTCAAAGTTAATCCTACTTGCTTTGTTGACTTTTCCATCAGAACAAGATTCACTTGACTGATATATATCTGACATATATTCAAGATCTTTTCTTGAATCATGTGATGGGGGATTCGTAACCTGAACCAAATTCTTTTAAAAAGAAGATGTTTAAATCCTTTTTTGTTTAGTGTGAGATAGCGATAGGCATAACTCATCTGAACGCTGAACGAAGCAATGAGTTCAAATTGAAGAAAAGAAATGAGAGTTTTACTCTTTTTTCTGTCGGATTAATCATTGCCTAAGCTGAAGGGATCTTATACTTTGTTTCGTTTTCGTTATATTTCATTATTGAACAAAATTAGAATTATACTTTCTTTTCTTATTATTACACTTAATATTACCTTATACTTTAATAACGATACATAAATATTTTTTTTATAAGACTTTCTCACGTATACTTTAATATATGAAATATACTTTCATTTTACTAAATTAGTAACTCATATTAAATCTGAATATTAGTTATATGAAAATATGCAATATGAATATGACTTTACCTTTACTTTAATATTTCATATTATTCTAATATAAATAGAATATTTATATACTATACTACTACTTTATTTCTACTTTCCACTTTATTTTTTTATTTACATTGACTTTCTTTTTAACTTGACTTTATTTAACTTTCTTTAAATTACTTCAATATGAATCTAATTTCCATTATTGAAATGGGATTTTTTATTGAATTTGAATCTATTTTTATTGAATAGATTTTCATCTAATTTTCATCTTTTCATCTAATTTTCATCTATAATATCATAGAATCTAAATATAAGATATAGTATCATCTATATCTATATTCTATAGTTATCTATATATAGTTCTATAGTTCTAGGATAGTAGAATATTTATGGGAGTATGGGATAGCTCATTCATGAACGAACCATCAAATCCAAAGAATTCTATGGGATCATAACATAAAAGTAGTAAAGATTCCTCGGATCTAGTCATACATTTGATTCTAATTTTATATTTTATATATTGACAATGACAAAAAACTACTCATACTATTGTCATAGTATGATGTATAGTCGGGGTGGGCATGCCCCCATCGTCTAGTGGTTCAGGACATCTCTCTTTCAAGGAGGCAACGGGGATTCGACTTCCCCTGGGGGTAGTGGACTACGAAAGGAAGTAGGTCATGGATTATCAATAAACCTAGAATTTATTCTTCCTGGGTCGATGCCCGAGCGGTTAATGGGGACGGACTGTAAATTCGTTGGCGAGATGTCTACGCTGGTTCAAATCCAGCTCGGCCCAATAATTCGTCACTCCATGAATAAGATCTAAAAAATTTGTCCTCTATAAACAGAAATCCCGGATCTGTATAAAATAAAGAAAAAGAGTCCATTTTTTCTCATCCATTCTTTTTATTTTCATTTGCAATACGGTAAATACAAGAAAATAACCATAGATTACTAGTAATCTATGCCACTCTCACTAAAGTCCATATCTATGCAAATAAGATATTCCTATAGAATTCGTGTTTCTGTTGCAACACGACAAATAGAATGCTCTTCTGAAATCATAAGACTATGTATGCGATGCATATGGCTGGGATTGTAGTTCAATCGGTCAGAGCACCGCCCTGTCAAGGCGGAAGCTGCGGGTTCGAGCCCCGTCAGTCCCGATCTGATGAATTGATCAACTCATCTCTCCCTTTTTCGTGAAAGGTAAGACGGGGAACGAAATAGAATCTCTGGGGGAAATATTTATTTCTTTTGTTTTCGTTTCGCATTTTTCATCAGACAAGTATGGAAATTTTGATTTATGCTACTAGCACCGATTGTTAAGGGAGAAACATATGTAGATTTGTAAAATCGTTTTACTAATTATTAGAGTAAGACAGATTATATTCAATATTCAGTATTTGAAGAGCGACCATACTTGTCTGATTTTCTTTTCTATTGTTATTTTCGTGATCAACGAAATGGAATAGAGTATCCATATTTTGACCAAGAATACAGACACAAATTGTCTTCGTTTATTATAAACAAAAAAAGTGAACTTCACATAATTATCTCAACAGAGTACTTTTCGAGTTTAGATGACCTTCTTTAGTTCCGAACAAACTTTGTTTGTGCATCCGCAATGACTAATTGGAAACAATCTATCTTATTCTCATCCAAATTGCACACTGCATTTTTTTATGTATGTGTTATAGTTCCAATTCAAGAAGGAAAGAAGGAGGATCCTAATAAAATACCAACCAAGCAACTCCCTTTTTGAAGGAATCTGTTGGAATATTCTATTTTTGATACTTCATCCGTCCTTTTCTTATTTCCATCTCATTTCTACTACTGTTTCTTTTTTGTATTTGCATATTGTATGACCTATAGAATATTGGACATATGATTATATACCTCATAATTTTATGTAGATTTTATCTACTTTTCTATTTTATATATAAGATATAAGTAAAAGAAGTAAAGGAATAAGAATGAATAATTGGATAAGTGTACAAGAAAAGAATAGGTGATAGAAAAGGAAAAGTGGAAAAGCGGGAAAATGAGATGGGATTTCTTATACAATAACAATAAAGAATCCTATTTTGACTCTGCACCATTGATTCCACTATGATTATAAATCAATAATGGAAAAATTCCTTCATTTCATAGAGATAGGGGACATCATTTGCATGGATATAGTAAGTCTCGCTTGGGCTGCTTTAATGGTAGTGTTTACATTTTCTCTTTCACTTGTAGTATGGGGAAGGAGTGGGCTTTAGAACTAGGAAGATTACTAATTTAGTACTTTACTGAAAAATCTATTTGTATCAATTGTAATCGTTTTGCGAAAGCTTAAAAAAAACTTGACTTACTTTAGTTTATCTATATTTAGATATTATTTTTTAGATATATTACTAGTATTAGATTTTGAATTAATCCTCTATTAAATAATTAAAATTCAATAATTAAATAGTTTTCTTTTATTATTATTTATTATCTAATATTCTTAGATTTCTATAATTCTCTAATATATGATATGTATATTATATGGTATTTATATGGTATATAGTATATGCCTGTACTATTCTTCCTACATTAATTCTTTCGATGGGCCCCCGGATCCATAAGCATAAGAAGAGATATAAAGAATCAGGAATTCAAGCAGTTGGGCTTGCAATTCTTTTGGATTGATCAAAATGTATACAAATGGGTGTAGAGAAAAAATAGAAAATTCAAGTGTTATTTCATTTTGATGTACGTCTAATATATATTATTACTTAGATAGAAATATCTATTGTCAATTGATCTATATAAGAGAAAGCTTCTTTCTGTATACAATACAACTTTATGTTTTATGTACTAAGAATATGAATGAATATGAAATATTCTACAATACTCAATTGTATAGTGTGGTAGAAAGAGCTATATATAGCTCTTTCTACCACACTATCTCAGATACTTCTTATTCCACCATTTCATTTAAGACTTAACTAGAGTTTTAAACCCTTTCATTTCTTCAATCATTGATAAAAATGAATAATTCAAGTTTCATTCAAATTAATCATTTTGGCTGACTGTTTTGACGTATATGATAAGTAAAAAGGCAGTAGGAACTAAAATGAACAGCGCAGTAGCAATAAGCGCAAGAATATTGACTTCCATAATCTCTTTGTTTTCTTCTTTCACAATAATTCGGGATCTAATCCCATAGAGATGATAAAGTGGACTCCTATCAATTCAAAGGTATGAATTGCATCTTGATGATACTAACAATATTATGAATAACAATATCAAATAAATTTATCGTCGCGAATTGAATAGTCTAACATAGTATAACATAGGAAGATCTTTTATCTATACTCAATCTAAATGAAATAGAAAGAAAAATAGTATTCTTACTTACGGTTCTTTATGAACCAATTTCATGAATCTACTCATAAAAAGTTCCTATATTTCTTATTCAATAGAATTCTATTGAAATAGAAAGAATTGAAAAAAAAATATATAATATATAAAATAGTAAATATAAATTAAAATATATAAATAGTAAATAGAAAGAAGAGCCATTCAACCATTCTGATTAAATTTATGAGCAGCACTAAGAGCCTCTAGTGAGTCTGAATACAAAGTATCTTCAGTTCTTTGTCACAATTATTCAATGAATTTACCATCAGCCTATCCAATCTCATTTCATCGCAAACAGAGTGAGTAGACACTACCTCAATATTAAGAAAGTTCTAGTGTAAAATTGTAAAATAATTAGGGAGTCTTTATAGTCTTTTTTAGAATCCTTTCTTCAACCTTAGTAGCCAAAAAGGAGTGTCTCTTAGGAACCTTTGGATACCAAGATTTCCGACTTCTTACTTTCATAGTTCTGATACCCAGAATGAATTCTCACTATTTCTTTTATTTGATTCAGTTCAGAATAGCCCAAATCAATCATTAATAAGATTGGTTTGCTTCAGATTTCTTGGTACCTTTTTGAGCCACACTCAGAACCCAGATTTTGAGAAAAAAGATGACAGTCTTTTATAGGCCCTACGAGTTCTCAAAATCAAGTATCAACAGACCTAGCCCTTGCCTATGCTTTTACGGGGCAAGAATTCGTCAAGTTCGATCAACAGGATTAATAAATTTCAAGTATTTTTTTGTTGATTAGGCGACACCCAGATTCGAACTGGGGATAAAGGATTTGCAGTCCCCCGCCTTACCACTTGGCCATGCCGCCAAATTCCATCCAAAATGGATAAAGATAAAGAAATTCTATAATTATTATAATTATAATAAGTATAATTATAATAAGTATAGAATTTATATATATAGAATTTATATATTTTATATATTATATATATATATATATATATTCTTATACTTATATTCTATATATTTAATATATTTAATATTTATATTCCTTTCCTCATTTTGTTTTGATTTAAATTTTTTACTTTCTTAATCTCTTTTCTTTTTGGATCTTGAATTTGGATCTTGAATCCCATTGTACTTATCCTTTTCCAAAAAATAATTCCTCTTTTTTATTGGATCCTTTTTCTATCCTATCCTTTTCTTCGATTGATTTTATCTCAAAACACGCGTCGCTTAAAAACTTACCTTCTCTTTTCACTTTTCTATAGATTCGATAGATCTATAGAAAAGTGAAAAGATTCCCGGCCCCGGTCACAGACTGTAAAATGCAGGGCAATTTAGAATAATTCATTCTTTAGTTCATTAACTATTTACTTATTACTCTTTTACTCTTACTTACTTTGAATTAGCGAACAGCTCTTAATTTTGTATATCCATTTGTATTACCTTAATGGTTAATGGATGCAAAATCCAATTGATTTACGACTAATCATTATCAATTATAATTATAAGAAAATATATGGTTATATGTAAACCCCAGAACAGAAATTTTTATACGTGAATACCGAACCCGGGTCTATTTCTTATGCACATATCCCTATATAGGATCATCGTACTTGAATATGAATAGAAGATAGACATTATGATAGAGTGCGACCTAACCTATGTTGCACCAAGTTCAATTATGATAAAAGATGTGATATACGAATAGCTAGATAGCTATATTGGCATGTACTTCCTAAAGATTACTCCTATGACTATATACGTAATACGTATGCAATTCCATTGTATTTTCAAAATTATACGATAAAAAAAAAGATTTGCGAATTCCTTTTTGAACATTCAATTGCGTGTGCTAAAAAAAGGGGAAACTCTATGCTGTTCCTGATTCTTCTGTTTTTATCTCATTCATAGAGAGCAGATTGAATCCTTAATTCATTAAATTTTTATTTTTTTGTACCCTTGATCGTAATATCATAATAAAAGAATTAGGTATAAATTGGATCAATTTTGACATCCGATAAAAGACTCCATCAGCCTAAGTGACAGAATTTTTCCCAGGAATGCTTTATAAATTTCCATTTCTTTTTCTTTGTACCTGGATCAAGATCAAATTTGAACTTGTAGCAAAAATGCCCTCCATTTTTCTGTCTTGCTTCCGTTCATACGTATGATATATATGGATGGAGTTGACTCAAATTTTATGTGATTCAGTAAACAGAATATCCATTCCATCATTGCTAGATCAATCGGTAGGGTTCGATGAATAGTGAGCCAAGCCAATAATGGGATTTTTTCAATAAATAGGAAATTTCAGATTAAGATGCTCCAGAATGGAAATGAGGGAATGTCCACAATACCTGGATTTAGTCAGATACAATTTGAGGGATTTTGTAGGTTCATTAATCAGGGCTTGACGGAAGAATTTCATAAGTTTCAAAAAATTGAAGATAGAGATCAAGAAATTGAATTTCAATTATTTGTGGAAACATATCAATTGGTAGAGCCCTTTATAAAAGAAAGAGATGCTGTGTATGAATCACTCACATATTCTTCTGAATTATATGTCCCCGCGGTCTTAATTTGGAAAACTGGTAGAAATATGCAAGAACAAACCGTTTTTATTGGAAACATCCCTATAATGAATTCTTTTGGAACCTCTATAGTAAATGGAATATACCGAATTGTGATCAACCAAATATTGCAAAGTCCCGGTATTTACTACCGTTCAGAGTTGGAACATAACGGAATTTCTGTCTATACTTGTACTATAATATCGGATTGGGGGGGAAGGTCGGAATTAGAAATTGATAGAAAAGCAAGGATATGGGCCCGTGTAAGTAGAAAACAAAAAATATCTATTCTAGTTCTATCATCAGCTATGGGTTTGAATATAAGAGAAATTCTAGATAATGTTTGTTACCCTGAAATTTTCTTGTCTTTCCCGAATGATAAAGAGAAAAAAAAGATTGGGTCAAAAGAAAATGCTATTTTGGAATTTTATCAACAATTTGCTTGTGTAGGGGGGGATACGGTATTTTCTGAGTCCTTATGCAAGGAATTACAAAAGAAATTTTTTCAACAAAGATGTGAATTAGGAAAGATTGGTCGACGAAATATGAACCGGAGACTTAATCTTGATATACCCCAAAACAATACATTCTTGTTACCACGAGATCTATTGGCTGCTGTGGATCATTTGATTGGAATGAAATTGGGAATGGGTACACTTGACGATATGAATCACTTGAGAAATAAACGTATTCGTTCTGTAGCAGATCTATTACAGGATCAATTCGGATTGGCTCTTGTTCGTTTAGAGAATACGGTTCGAGGAACTATATGTGGAGCAATCAGGCATAAATTGATACCGACTCCTCAAAATTTGGTAACTTCAACTTCATTAACAACTACTTATGAATCGTTTTTTGGCCTACACCCTTTATCTCAAGTTTTGGATCGAACTAATCCGTTGACACAAATTGTTCATGGGCGAAAATGGAGTTATTTGGGTCCTGGAGGATTGACGGGGCGAACTGCTAGTTTTCGGATACGAGATATCCACCCAAGTCACTATGGACGTATTTGTCCAATTGACACGTCCGAAGGAATCAATGTTGGACTTATTGGATCATTAGCTATTCATGTGAAGGTTGGTTATTGGGGATCTATAGAGAGTCCGTTTTATGAATTATCTGATAGATCAAAAAATGCACAGATGGTTTATTTATCACCAAATAGAGATGAATATTATATGGTAGCAGCAGGAAATTCTTTGGCCTTGAATCGGGGTATTCAAGAACAACAGGTTGTTCCAGCTCGATATCGTCAAGAATTCCTGACTATTGCATGGGAAGAGATTCATCTTAGAAGCATTTTTCCTTTCCAATATTTTTCTATTGGAGCTTCCCTCATTCCTTTTATCGAGCATAATGATGCGAATCGAGCTTTAATGAGTTCTAATATGCAGCGCCAAGCAGTTCCCCTTTCTCGGTCCGAGAAGTGCATTGTTGGAACTGGGTTGGAAGGCCAAACGGCTCTAGATTCGAGGATTTCAGCTATAGCCGAACGCAAGGGAAAAATCATTTATACTGATACTCAAAAGATCATTTTCTCAAGTAATGGGGATACTATAAGCATTCCATTAGTTATGTATCAACGTTCCAACAAAAATACTTGTATGCATCAAAAAACTCAGGTTCAGCGGGGTAAATACATTAAAAAGGGACAAATTCTAGCGGACGGTGCGGCTACAGCTGGTGGGGAACTCGCTTTAGGAAAAAATGTATTAGTAGCTTATATGCCATGGGAAGGTTACAATTTTGAAGATGCAGTACTAATTAGCGAACGTCTGGTCTATGAAGATATTTATACTTCTTTTCACATCCGTAAATATGAAATTCAGACTCATGTAACAAGCCAAGGTCCTGAAAGAATCACTAAGGATATCCCGCATTTAGAGGCTCGTTTACTCCGAAATTTAGACAGAAATGGAATTGTGATGCTGGGATCTTGGATAGAAACAGGTGATATCTTAGTAGGTAAATTAACACCTCAGACAGCGAGCGAATCGTCATATGCTCCGGAGGATAGATTATTACGAGCTATACTTGGTATTCAGGTATCCACTTCAAAAGAAACTTCTCTAAGACTACCTATAGGAGGAAGGGGTCGAGTTATTGATGTGAGATGGATCCATATAAAGGGAGTTTCCAATTCTAATCCAGAAAAGATTCGTGTATATATTTCACAGAAACGTGAAATCAAAGTAGGTGATAAAGTAGCTGGAAGGCATGGGAATAAGGGTATAATTTCTAAGATTTTGTCTAGACAAGATATGCCCTATTTGCAAGATGGAACGCCCGTTGATATGGTATTCAATCCATTAGGAGTCCCCTCACGAATGAATGTGGGACAGATATTTGAATGTTCGCTCGGGTTAGCGGGGGATCTGCTAAATAAACATTATAGAATAGGACCTTTTGATGAGAGATATGAGCAAGAGGCCTCAAGAAAACTAGTGTTTTCTGAATTATATGAAGCCAGTAAGAAAACAAAAAATCCATGGGTATTTGAACCCGAATATCCGGGAAAAAGCAGAATATTTGATGGAAGAACGGGAGATCTTTTTGAACAACCTGTTCTAATAGGAAAGTCCTATATCCTAAAATTAATTCATCAAGTTGATGATAAAATCCATGGACGTTCCAGTGGGCATTACGCACTTGTTACACAACAACCCCTTAGAGGGAGGGCCAAACAAGGGGGACAAAGAGTAGGAGAAATGGAAGTTTGGGCTCTAGAGGGATTTGGTGTTGCTCATATTTTACAAGAGATGCTTACTTATAAATCTGATCATATTAGAGCTCGTCAGGAAGTACTTGGTGCTACGATTATTGGAGCAACAGTACCTAATCCAGAGGGTGCTCCAGAATCTTTTCGATTGCTCGTTCGAGAACTACGATCTTTGTCCCTGGAACTGAATCATTTCCTTGTATCTGAAAAGAACTTTCAGATGGACAGGAAGGAAGCTTGATCTCAATGAATCAGAATTTCTATTCTATGATCGACCAGTATAAACATCAACAACTTCGAATTGGACCAGTTTCCCCTCAACAAATCATGGCTTGGGCAAAAAAAATTTTACCCAATGGAGAGATAGTCGGAGAGGTGACAAAACCCTATACTTTTCATTATAAAACTAATAAACCGGAGAAAGATGGATTGTTTTGTGAAAGAATTTTCGGACCCATAAAAAGTGGGATTTGTGCTTGTGGAAATTACCGAGGGATTGGGACTGAAAAAGAAGACCCGAAATTTTGTGAAGAATGCGGAGTGGAATTTGTTGATTCTCGGATACGAAGGTACCAAATGGGATACGTCAAACTGACATGTCCAGTGACTCATGTGTGGTATTTGAAACGTCTTCCTAGTTATATTGCGAATATTTTAGATAAGCCCCTTAGGGAATTAGAGGGCCTAGTATATTGCGATGTGTGATTTGATCAAAATTTTCATTTGACAGATTTAGACTGAGAAACTGTCATCCCATTTAATTTGATTGG